TTTCCCTACTATTTCATCTTTAATTTTCCATATTGAACCAATTTAAATAACGAAAATGAATAAAGAATTCAAAGATTGTTTCGGAATAAAAAAGAACTAGAAGAACAAAAGTCGTAGGGATTCACAAAAATTTCGTGGTATAGTAACTAAAAATGAGTTATCGAAGTAGTTCGGATGATTCAAGAATATTATTATTTCAATTCGGGGTTCTTAGTTACTTTGACTGGATAAATATTAGTAATGGAAGAAGTAATTTATAATTCATTGGTTCATTGTATCATTAACTATTTCTTTATTTTTTTGTTGAGGAACTTATCATGAATCCACTGATTTCTGCTGCTTCCGTTATTGCTGCTGGATTGGCCGTTGGGCTTGCTTCTATTGGACCTGGTGTTGGTCAAGGTACTGCTGCGGGACAAGCTGTAGAAGGAATTGCGAGACAACCAGAGGCAGAGGGAAAAATACGAGGCACTTTGTTGCTTAGTCTGGCTTTTATGGAAGCTTTAACAATTTATGGACTGGTTGTGGCATTAGCACTTTTATTTGCGAATCCTTTTGTTTAATTTTTTAAAATACATATTATTATTTGTATTTGATTTCCTTGGATTTTCCGCTTTTACTTTTTTCAAATTAGATTAAGATTTGAACCCTACAATTTCTTATTCGTTGGGTTACACCCTACGGGAGGGCTGAATAGAAAAAGAATAGAATTCGAGTAAGAAATCAAATAGATATAATAGATATCTAAATAAATATAGATAATTAGTCTATCTATAAGAAAGAGGAGATCGTATGAAAAATGTAACCGATTCTTTCCATTCCTTGGGTTATTGGCCATTCGCCGGGAGTTTCGGGTTTAATACCGATATTTTAGCAACAAATCCAATAAATCTAAGTGTAGTACTGGGTGTATTGATTTTTTTTGGAAAGGGAGTGTGTGCGGATTGTTTATTTCAAGAATACGTTGGTCCAAACAACTGCACTTTTTTTTCGTTATAACCAGTAAAGAAAAGGTGCATGATTCCGCGAATTACTTCTGAATAAATTAAGAAATCATATTGAAGAATCATAGCATTTCGCGATTCATTGGGAAATTCACTTTGATTCTCTATCAGCCAATAATGTGGGACCATTAATAGGGTTAAAGCTAAACCTTTTGGTTTGAAGTCCGGTTGCAGCATGGTATTCTTTCTACTACTCTGTTAATACAGAAATGGTTTCAAAATGAAGAGTTGCAATTTTTTTTCGATATAAAACACTCATGTCGATCAAAAAATGATTTGAAGCCGTCCATTATTTGATTGTAAAAAATTGGAAAAGAAAAATGTTCACCCCCCTTCCTTTTTTTTATCCGATGCTGAATCGATAACCTATGTATAAAGTAAGAAGAATTCTTTGGATTTGAAGAAAAAAGAAACAACCTTGCTGACAACGATTCGTTTGGTCAGAAGAGTCCTCTGAATATTATATTCCTGAATTTCAATATTTTTGAATATGAATAGAGGATAGGCTCATTACATAAAAAATATATGGGAATTCCCATAAGTAATTGAGTGGGAGAGCCAAATGAATTGAAAAATTCATGTTTGGTTCGGGAAGGGATCGTGGAAGTTTTGAAATGAATGGAAAGATAATCTACTTTCATTAAGTGATTTATTAGATAATCGAAAACAGAGGATCTTGAAAACTATTCGAAATTCAGAAGAACTGCAGGAGGGGGCCCTGGAACAGCTGGAAAAAGCCCGAGACCGCTTACGGAAAGTAGAAATGGAGGCGGATCAGTTTCGAGTGAATGGATACTCTGAAATAGAACGAGAAAAATGGAATTTGATTAATATAACTTATAAGACCTTGGAACAATTAGAAAATTATAAAAATGAAACTATTCATTTTGAACAACAAAGAGCGATTAATCAAGTTCGACAACGTGTTTTCCAACAAGCCTTACAGGGGGCTCTAGGAACTCTGAATAGTTGTTTAAACAACGAGTTACATTTACGTACCATCAGTAATAATATTGGCATGTTTGGAACGATTAAAGAAATAACGGGTTAGTCCTTCTATAGCAGGCATTATTTTTTTGTCTTTCAAACAAACATAAAGAATTAAGAAATACTCATGGTAACCATTCGAGCAGATGAAATTAGTAATATTATCCGTGAACGTATTGAGCAATATAATAGAGAAGTAAAGATTTTAAATACCGGTACCGTACTTCAAGTAGGCGATGGCATTGCTCGTATTTATGGTCTTGATGAAGTAATGGCAGGTGAATTAGTAGAATTTGAAGAGGGTACGATAGGCATTGCTCTGAATTTGGAATCAAATAATGTCGGTGTGGTATTAATGGGTGACGGTTTGATGATACAAGAGGGAAGTTCTGTAAAAGCAACAGGAAAAATTGCTCAGATACAGGTAAGTGAGGCTTTTTTGGGCCGTGTTATAAATGCCCTTGCTAAACCTATTGATGGTCGAGGTGAAATTGCGGCTTCTGAATTTC